TAAAGATTAAAAAAAGAATAGATCTGATTCAAGTCATAATCTATATGGGACTTCCAACGTTATTAATGGAGGGTAAGCCTCTAAGAATTGAAGAATTACAGACTAATGTGCAAAAAAAACTTAATTGTGTGACCCGAAAAATTAACATTGGAATTACAAGAATTCCAATTCCTTATAGCGACCCTAATATTCTTGCAGAATTTATAGCCGGACAATTAAAGAATAGAATTTCGTTTAGGAAAGCAATCAAAAAAGCTATTGAATTAGCTGAACTGGCAGGTACAAAAGGAGTTCAAGTACAAATTGCGGGGCGTATCGACGGAAAAGAAATTGCACGTGTCGAATCGATTAGAGAAGGTAGGGTTCCTCTACAAACCATTCGAGCTAAAATTGATTATTGTTCCTATCCAGTTCGAACTATTTATGGGGTATTAGGAATCAAAGTTTGGATATTTCTAAACAACGACTAATTTACTTTTCCTTATTTTTAGCGTTCCATCTTTTGATAAAAGAAAAAATGACGAATTCTTATTACATTCTTATTCCCAAAAAAGAAACGACAAATTTGATAAGATTTAATAAAAAAATTGATTAATTATTTTATAGTGAAGGAGTTGCTATGCTTAGTGTGTGACTCGTTGGTTTTTTTTTTTTGAGTGGTTAAATTTCTACAAGAATTCGTAGAATTAATTACTAAAGAATTAATAACCTACTCATCGCTTACCATTATCTGGATATAAATAACCGCTGAAAATAGAAAATAAAAATAAAGATCTATGTGGTGATATAATTATAGCAACTGAAATAAAAAAGAATCTGATTATTAGTTGGAAAGCAATAAGAATATACAGATAAATGAAGGGGTGAAAGAAAGATAGAAAAAAAGATATCAATGATATAGAATTCTACTATGTAAAGGTCTATGGGTCATTTCATAAAAGGTAGTGTAATAAAGCATCAATATTCTAAATTCATCCATATATGGATGAATATATTCCTAGAATAGACAAATCAAGAGCTGCGAATCAATAAAACTGAGAAGGTTGATTCAACAAAAAAGAATAAAATAAATAAGAAAATTTTATGAAAATAAAATCTTATTAATATTAAAGAGGCTCCATTGTAGAATTTAGACCTAACCAAAAATCGAAAAGCGATGGGAACGATGGAACCTGTGAATACCTAAGATTATATTAAATTTCATAATCTTACTGATTCATTAGATGGGATGGCGGACGGAACTAAGAATTCATTTTTTTTTGAGGAGTTGTGGACTAACCCAATATTACATCTTAAATTTATAATGAAAGAGTAAATATTCGCCCGCGAAAATGTGGATTTTTTTTTTTTTTGTTAAATATTTTTGAATCGATTTATTCGCGAGGAGCCGTATGAGGTGAAAATCTCATGTACGGTTCTGTAATAGAGATGGAATTGAGAAATAACCATCAACTATAACCCCAAAAGAACCAGATTCCGTAAACAACATCGAGGAAGAATGAAAGGAAAAGCCTATCGAGGTAATAAAATTTCCTTCGGAAAATATGCTCTTCAGGCACTTGAGCCCGCTTGGATCACATCTAGACAAATAGAAGCAGGGCGACGGGCAATGTCACGAAATGTTCGCCGAGGTGGGCAAATATGGGTACGCATATTTCCAGACAAACCTGTTACAGTAAGACCTACCGAAACGCGTATGGGTTCGGGAAAAGGATCTCCCGAATATTGGGTAGCTGTCGTTAAACCCGGCAAAATACTTTATGAAATGGGAGGGGTCCCAGAAAATATAGCTAGAAAGGCTATTTCAATAGCGGCATCCAAAATGCCTATACGAACTCAATTCATTCTTTCAGAATAATCATTAGAACGAAAGAACGAAATAGGTCTTTCGTATGAAAAAAATGGTAATTGTTGGTTTCTTTTTTTTTTTTGAACACAGAATATTTTTTTTACTTCAACTTTTTCACTGAAAGATATAAAAAATGATATGATTCAACCTCAAACCTATTTAAATGTAGCCGATAATAGCGGAGCCCGCGAATTGATGTGTATTCGAATCATAGGAGCTAGTAATCGACGGTATGCTTATATTGGTGACATTGTTGTTGCTGTAATCAAAAAAGCAGTACCAAATTCATCTTTAGAAAGATCTGAAGTGATCAGGGCTGTAATCGTACGTACTTCAAAAGAACTAAAACGTAGTAATGGTATAATAATAAAGTATGATGATAATGCGGCGGTTCTCATTGATAAAGAAGGAAATCCAAAAGGAACTCGAATTTTTTCCGCAATAGCCCGAGAATTGAGACAGTTAAATTTCACTAAAATAGTTTCATTAGCACCCGAGGTATTATAGTAATATGGACAAATTTTTATCAATAGTACGACGTTATATTAATAAGTTTTTAGAAATAGTACGGCGTTATATTGATAAGTTTTTAGAAATAGTACGGCGTTATATTGATAAGTTTTTAGATATTGATAAGTTAGTAATTATAGTAATATTAATTACTAAATTAAAACGAAATAATAGATCAAAAAAAAGAAAAAGGAATAAAATCTATATAATATATATTGAATTCAATATATAGATAGATTCAAAAAAAAAAAGATAGATTCAAAAATAAAAATTCGAATTCAGAATTCTATTTGTATAAAGTAAAAACTAAAAAAAAAAATAGAATTCTGAATTCGATATAAGATTATATATATAGTTTATAATAGGTCATTCATTCATTTTCTTTCTATCTTTTTTTAGTTTTAGAATATTCTATTTACATTATACTGATTAGACTAATTAGAATAAAATTTTCTATCTATATATATAGATAGAAAATTTTATTCTATTCTGATATTCAATATTAGATATTATTCAATATTAGATATTTTATTGAATCCAAAAATAAACAAACAAAAAACAGGAGCACGTTTATTATATCGAAAGTAAGGAGCAATAATATATCATGGGTAAAGATACTATCGCTGATATGCTAACCTTGATACGCAATGCTGACATGAATAGAAAAAGAACGGTTCAAATACCACTTACTAATATCACTGAAAACATTGTGAAAATACTTTTACGAGAGGGTTTTGTTGAAAACGTTAGAAAACATCGAGAAAGCAACAACTACTTTTTAGTTTTAACTCTACGGTATAGAAGAAATAGGAAAGAATCGTATAAAACTTTTTTAAATTTAAAAAGGATCAGTACACCTGGTCTACGAATCTATTCTAAGTATCAACAAATTCCGAGAGTTTTAGGAGGAATGGGGATTGTAATTCTTTCTACTTCTAGGGGTATAATGACAGATCGAGAGGCTCGATTAGCAAGAATCGGCGGCGAAGTTTTATGTTATATATGGTAATGTTAAATTTGCCGATTTTCTATGAAAAAATTATATACATTATTGTAAATGGAGTAGAGAAAAAATGGATTTCTACTATTACTCCTGATACCTTAGTGAATGTGTGAAGAGGATTTAACTAGAATAGAAATAAAAATTCATGAAGATTAAATTACTGAATAACTTCTGAGGGTATGTTCGAGGTTGCTTTAGAGAATAAGTCACTTCATTTAATTTTTTAACTTTAACATGTTTTTTAGGAGGCACAATTTTAAGTTAAAAATGTAAGGAAAACCTATTTTCTTCCAATATATAGATTTGGCATAAAATTTTCGTTAAGGAGTTAAATTCAAAATATGAAAGTACGAGCCTCTGTTCGTAAAATTTGTGAAAAATGTCGATTGATCCGCAGGCGAGGTCGAATTATAGTAATTTGTTCCAACCCAAAACATAAACAAAGACAAGGATAATATTTTAACAAAATAAGGGCTTTCTATTAAAAAGAAAGTACCAAATGTACAAATACAAAAATGATATTAAATTCAAATAAAAAATCTTATTCTTAAATAGTAAACAAAAAAATCTAAAAATTTAGATTCTATATTAGAATTTAGTCGATAGTTATAAGTATTCTAATTATTGGTTATTGGTTTATTTCAAAAATTGTATTCTATATTACTATATTAATCGAATTCTAGAATACAATAGAATAACTAGTTAGACAATAGTATAGTAAAGAATTCTTTTTTGATAGGAAATGGATATATCCATATATTTCGGACTTCTATTTTTAAAAATAATAAAAATGGCAAAATCTATACCAAAAATTGGTTCACGTAAAAATGGACGCATTGGTTCGCGTAAACATCCTCGTAAAATACCAAAGGGAGTTATTTATGTTCAAGCTAGTTTCAACAATACCATTGTGACTGTTACAGATGTACGAGGTCGGGTGATTTCTTGGTCCTCTGCCGGTTCGTGTGGCTTCAAGGGTAGACGAAGGGGGACACCATTTGCCGCTCAAACCGCAGCAGCAAATGCTATTCAAACAGTAGTAGATCAAGGCATGCAACGAGCAGAAGTCATCATAAAAGGTCCCGGTCTAGGAAGAGATGCGGCATTAAGAGCTATTCGTAGAAGTCGTATACTATTAAGATTTATACGGGATGTAACCCCTATGCCACATAATGGATGTAGGGCTCCTAAAAAAAGACGTGTGTAAAACTAAAAATAAACATTAAAGAAAGAGATTTCAAGAGAAATAAACAATTAAATCAAGAGTTTCATAAAAATATATTACTATGATTCGAGAAAAAGTTACAGTATCTACTCGGACACTACAATGGAAGTGTGTTGAATTAAGGCTAGACAGTAAGCGTCTTTATTATGGACGCTTTATTCTGTCTCCACTTATGAAAGGTCAAGCAGATACAATAGGCATTGCAATGCGAAGAATTTTGCTTGGAGAAATAGAGGGAACATGTATCACACGTGCAAAATCTGAGAAAATACCACATGAATATTCTAGCATAGTAGGTATTCAAGAATCAATACATGAAATTTTAATGAATTTGAAAGAAATTGTATTGAAAAGTAATCTGTATGGAACTCGGGACGCATCTATTTGTTTCAAAGGTCCTGGATATGTAACTG